AGTAAGAAGAGGTAATACAAAAGTATGTAAACTATAAAAACGAGTCAAGGTAGATTGTCCCACACTAGCGCTTCCGCGCAACAACTCTACCACCGACGATCCTATTACAGGAATAGCGTCGGGTACACCTGTTACAATTTTTACTGCCCAATAACCAATTTGGTCCCAAGGTAAGGAATAACCGGTTACACCAAAGGATGCAGTCAATACACCCAAAACTACACCTGTAACCCAAGTCAGTTCGCGAGGTTTTTTAAAACCACCGGTGAGATACACGCGAAATACGTGCAAGATCATCATTAAGACCATCATACTTGCCGACCATCGATGAACTGATCGGATTAACCAACCAAAGTTAGCCTCAGTCATTATATATTGAACAGAAGCAAAAGCCTCCGTAACGGTCGGACGATAATAAAAAGTCATAGCAAAACCCGTCGCTACTTGGACTAAAAAACAAGTAAGTGTAATTCCTCCTAAACAATAAAATATATTGACATGAGGAGGAACATATTTACTAGTTATATCATCGGCAATCGCCTGAATCTCAAGACGTTCTTCGAACCAATCATAGACTTTATTGAGATAGGTAAACCAAAGGACCCCCCTGAGAACCGTATATGAGAATTTCATCTCGTACGGCTCAAACAAAAATACTAGTTATTTGGAAAACGGATATGTGGAATAGAAAGTTTTAAACTTCTTAACTTAATCCTATGATTCCAATCTTTTTTGAAGATAAAAAAAAAATGGAAATCCAAAAGGTATTCTTTGTGTTTATAATGCCAAAATTTCAAGTCGGCTCACTCGTCTTTTCTCTTGATCGTTACCGGCCTCTTGAATATTCTATTATTCACCTCATTTTTTTTGTCTGTATTTAATACGATTTTACTGTTGTTTTTTATTATTATTGATAGGAATTTTCTTGTTAAGACCCTATAGAATCAATTCAAAAACCTCAGATTCATACCAGAACCACGATGATTTCAAAAAAAACCTTTAATCCAAGTCCAAAAATTCTCTGAGTAAGAACTGCTGGATCATCACTTATTCAATGAATAGATATAATGAAAAAAAATACAAAAAAAAAAATTTATTTTGATCATCCATTGATCAAAATAAAGATAAGCGGCGGCAGTTTAAAAGAATAAAAATCGTTCTATTTTATTTTTTGAAATTTATTATTCTAACTCTTTAATTTTTTTTCGTCCGGTTGCGAGGTCTAAATATAAATATTAAGTATGAATCATAGTTCTAATACTTTAGAATCTATTTCTTTTCTATATTCCGTGCTCCAGATATCAGAATAAATATCTGACGGGGTAAAGCCATCTCTATCAAGATAAGAAAGATGACGTATCCTTTTTATGTTCTGTACTATCAATAGGATCAATTGTAACAAGTCACACACTCATATTCCGGAAATACAGAAACAAAGAAGTTTCGCGGTCGAACTACCAAATAATAATGGAATGGTCTAAAAATCAACGACCTAAATGCTAAGCTAAACTTTACTTTCTATTGAAAAACTAGTTAGTTGGTTCTTGTGAATCTAATTCTCTAATTAGAAATTTGGTCCAGTAAAATGGACGAATTATAAATCTCTAAAATAATAGAGAGAAATACCGCAAATAGAGCCATTGCAATACCCATCAAAGGGGTAGTTCCCCATCCCGGAGCTACTTTACCATATTCTGAATTCAACGGTTTCAATAAATCTCCTACAACAGTTCGTCTTGGACCAGATCTAGAACTACCCTCAACGGTTTGTGTAGCCATAAATCCTATTTTTTTTTTTTCATTGAGATCTGTTGACTTTGTATACCATTCCGCTGTAAATTACCCTATAGATCCATTGTAGTCTTGATATTATATAATCATGGAAACAGCAACCCTAATTGCCATCTCTATATCTGGTTTAATTGTCAGTTTTACTGGGTATGCCTTATATACTGCTTTTGGGCAACCCTCTCAACAACTAAGAGATCCATTCGAAGAACATGGGGACTAGTTGAAGTAATGAGCCTCCAATATCGTAATATTGGAGGCTCATTACTTCAATTGAGGTAATTCAAAATCATTTCGTCTTTTTAGTTGGAACTATAGGGGGTTCTCGAAAAAAGATAGCGAAAAAAATGATTCCTAAAGTCGAGACTAAGAGGAATGTATAAACCAATGCTTCCATAGATTTGATCGTGGTTTACAATTATAGCTTTCATACCTGTTTTGGGGGATTATCTCCTGGACGAGATTTATATAGTTCCCTATATAAAATTCAAATAACAACAAAAAAAGTCGAATCGAAAAGGAACAAACCAATTTCTATCAGACTGCCTGTTTTTTTGTAGTTGGATCTCCAAGTTTTTGGAATGCTCCAAATTCTACTTGAGCATCCAAATCTGGATCAATACCAGCAAAAACATCTCTGAACAAGGTTCTAGCACCATGCCAAATGTGCCCGAAAAAGAAGAGAAGAGCAAACGAAGCATGTCCAAAAGTA